CCCGTTTGGTATGAATAGTTTATCAGTCTGGGCATGGATGTTTTTATTTGGGCATCTTGTTTGGGCTACTGGATTTATGTTCTTAATTTCCTGGCGTGGTTATTGGCAGGAATTGATTGAAACTTTAGCATGGGCTCATGAACGCACACCTTTGGCAAATTTGATTCGATGGAAAGATAAACCAGTAGCTCTTTCAATTGTACAAGCAAGGTTGGTTGGATTAGCTCACTTTTCTGTAGGTTATATATTCACTTATGCGGCTTTCTTGATTGCCTCCACGTCGGGCAAATTCGGTTAATTATTTATGTATTCTATCCGCAATAATATGTTTTTTTAATAAAAAAAAAGGTATGCACTCTTTTATTTATTTCTACATCTAGGATCCGATTTGTATCATTATCATTGATAATAAGAGGAACTAAAGCATTATGGCAAAGAAAAGTTTGATTTATAGGGAGAAGAAGAGGCAAAAATTGGAACAAAAATATCATTTGATTCGTCGATCCTCAAAAAAGGAAATAAGTCAGATTCCGTCGCTAAGTGAGAAATGGAAAATTCATGTAAAATTACAATCCCCACCGCGCAATAGTGCACCTACACGTCTTCATCGACGTTGCTTTTCGACCGGAAGACCGAGAGCTAACTATCGAGACTTTGGACTATCTGGACACATCCTTCGGGAAATGGTTCAGGCATGTTTGTTGCCAGGGGCAACAAGATCAAGCTGGTAAGGATTTGAGTATCCCTTAATTTTTCTATTTTTTTCTATAATCGATGAGGCTGAGGCCCCTTTACCATTCTGTCTAAATAGGCTATTCTATTTGTACAGATATGGAATAGGGGCGCATTCAATTCTTCTTTGTTTATTAGAGTTTAGTCCAAGTTTTTTTGTTTAATCGCGGGGTAGAGCAGTTTGGTAGCTCGCAAGGCTCATAACCTTGAGGTCACGGGTTCAAATCCTGTCTCCGCAACATTTTTTTTAAACAAATGTAAGTTTTATTCTATTAACTAGTCATTAATTAATACTTGTCTTTTGGGACGCGAGGAAAAAATTACTCTATTGCCAGGTCAACTATACCGAATATTTTATCTTTTTCAATCCATTTATATTTGGGCGGATAGCGGGAATCGAACCCGCGTCTTCTCCTTGGCAAAGAGAAATTTTACCATTCGACTATATCCGCTTTTTTTTGCCTTCTTGATAATAAATTTATGGATAATATTTGTTCAAAGCTAGACGAGATACACTCTTTCGTTTGGGGTCATTTCATAAAATTCTACCAACAAATCAATTCAATTAACAATTCGATTAATATTAATATAGAATAAATATATTATTAATATATAATATATATTTATTCTATATATTGATATTGGTATTTAATTTCATATTCAAAAAAATATTATTCTCTATTTCCATAAAATATTATTTTCTATATTTATATTAGATATCAATTTTTGATTAGTTTTTTTATTTAGTTATTTATTACTATTTCATATTTATATTATTTATATTTAGTAAATTGATATTTATTAATATTTTATTCATATTTTACTCAAGTTACAGAAGTTCGACCCCCCCCCCTCTAATTTTTTGTTTTATTTATTTGCATTTTATGGACTTATATTGAATTTGAATGTGTAATTCATGGAATGGGAGGGGTCATCTCATTTTTGGATCTGCAACGAATGAATTCAAGAGATAAGAGAATTAAGGATACCCACCAAGAAGACTAATCCAATCCATAAAGATGTACCAGAAAATACAACATTTTTGTTACTCGACCAACCATCAGGAGCCGCAAATACAACGGGTACACTAATCAGTAAGATTGATGAAGTAATAATTAATGCAAAAACAGCCAATTGGAAAGCAATAGTCATGTTTTTAATCCTCCAAGCTATTAACAAAAGAATATACACCATTTAATCCTCTTACCCACTAAAAATTTTTTAATAAATAAAGGGATTTTATCATGAATCCGTTGATTCAAGATGACTTATTTCCAACTTCTTTTTACCATTTTTATTCTATTCGGACATGAAGTTAAAGATTCTTTTTGACTTCACAAACGGGTATACTGGATCGTTTATCTCATTTATTTATAGATTGATAGACCTATAAAGAAAGTAACACCCCATATCTTTCTCTACATAGTGATCGTATTAACTCATAGGGCTATGTTCTATTTGTCGAAAAAAAAAATAAAATATAAATTATCTTTCGGAGAGATGGCCGAGTGGTTGATGGCTCCGGTCTTGAAAACCGGTATAGTTCATAAAAATAACTATCGAGGGTTCGAATCCCTCTCTCTCCTTTTGTTGGATGAATATATGTTTTTCTTTATTGGCTTTTTTTACTTCTTAGCATCATAAATAAAGGAGAATGGCTCGGCTGGATAGTATAGCCGAGCCAGAAAAAAATTAGATTGAATTGCAAGAAATAAAGAAGACTTTTTAATATGAACCGATTTTTACTTTCCTTTTTTAACTACTACTT